AGATAATTTTTTGACTCAAATTGGACAACAGATGGAAAGGAAAGGGCTTGATAAATTGTACAAATTCTACTTAAACTTATGGCATTTTGTATAGAATATCAAAACGAAAAGGGATTCAATTTCTACCATTATTATGATATTCCGTATTCCAATTGGAGACCATAAATGTATTCAGGATTTGATCTGTTCAATGAGATAATGAGACAAAGACATAATAATCAGAAACAATATAGAATTTTTCGTACGAAACGTTTTTCGTGGATTCATTAGTTCATTGTTAAAAAAAAAATTCGCAGAGAAGAGAGATATTTTTACCTATTTTTTTAGTCAAATTTGTAGAAGTAGAATATGATTGAAGTGTATAATTGAAGTGTATAAGAAGGCGTATTTTGATTAATAAACATGTGCAGATCTAAATCTAACTATAGCTATCTATATATACATATGCTGCTCCCCCTTTATTAGAGCTCTATTCAGGACAGAACATGTTATGCTCTATCATAATTTTCAAAGAAAAATTTTGAAAATGACAATTTAAGCATGATACTTTCCTGAAAATTACTTATGGGCATCTTATCCAGATAAGATACCCAATTAGATAACATTGTGTAACAATTTATGTTCTGGGATTTACATATACCCATAATTGCTGTTATAATTTAAATTGAGAAGGATTTTTTTCAATAAAAAAATCGCGACTAATTAGTTATGTATCAATTTCGATTTTCTTATATCATTAAGGAAGCCTTCGATGAAATTCCAGAATCATTTATGAACTAATAGTTAACGGTTCCAGTTTGTTCTGAATTTATTCTTTTGTGACTGAAAAATAAAATTTTTGTTTTTCAATAGAAAAAAGGTAAGGGAAATTGTTTCATATATTTTGTATCATTTTGGCGGCATGGCCGAGCGGTAAGGCGGGGGACTGCAAATCCTTTTTCCCCAGTTCAAATCCGGGTGTCGCCTGATCACCAAAAGAATCGAAATACTTTTTTCTATTTTGCTGATATAATTTTCCAAATTTTTTCCAGCAGAAACAAGCGGAGGAAAAGGATGTTTTTGCTTGATTCTAATTCTAAGTATCTGGGGGTTCCGTTCTCTAAAATGCTGTAAATCCCCTTAGCGTATAGGATTTAAGGAAAGATTATAGTACTGAAAAGGAACAGGTAAATCGTGATAGTCCCGCCATTACTAATGGAGTGTCTACTGACCGGGTCTTGAATTAGATGGGATGGCTGGACGGAAAGGAAATCCAATTGAATTTTTAGTTTCGGAAAGGCCGTAAGATACTATACTTTGTATATATATTCATGGAAGTCCTTGAGTGCTCCGGCATTCAATCTAATTAATATGGATTGAATGTCTAATTGGCTTTTACTTACTTATACTTAATATATTTCTAATAAAGTACAAAAAGAAATTCATATTTTTTGTTAACCCCCAGTCAAGAACATAATAGGACGTCTTCCCATTGTTTTATTTTCATAGAGACAATAGGTAGACGGTAAGGATTAGATCAAAATAAAATGGGAAAGCAGGAAAGAAATAGGGTATGTGATAAATAGTGATCTATCTTACTTCTATATTGTTATACTTTTTACTTAATTTAATGAAGAGCACCAAAAGAACGAATAGGTTTTTTCTGTTTTCTACATGGTAGTAGCATTTCTTTGATACTTACAAGGAGTTCTCCGCATATTTTGCTTGTGCTTAATATTTTCTCATTATACTAGAAATCCTCTAAGAACTTGTTATAATTGGATTTAGTGGATTGGTTCATCAACAATGTTGGGTCAGAATAACCTTTTGACTCTTCGTCAGTGATTCCACTATTATTTATTAGTGAACAATAATTGAATAATTCCTTCATAGAGATAGAGGACATAATTCACATGGATATAGTAAATCTTGCTTGGGCTGCTTTAATGGTAGTCTTTACGTTTTCCCTTTCATTAGTAGTATGGGGAAGAAGTGGACTATAGAATTACTACTAATTGAGTTTAGTTCCTAAACTGTATCATTTTTTTTTATAGATCATTCGGCAAAGTTTTTTTTTATTTTGAATTTCACTATTTCAAATTATATTTCAATTTTAAAATTGAAATAGAAATTGAAAATATATTAATTTCGAAATTCTCTTGGATTTTAGTGGAGTAATGTATTCTACGAATTAGAATCGTAAGAGTCGCTTTCGATTATTTTAAATTTATTGAAATCAATACAAATTAAATACAAATAGATAAAGCAAAGAAATAGAATCGGGACACTAGAGTAATATACATTACTACTATAGTATATATGTAATTGATTTACATATATAGGAAAGGAATATGACGATACTATTGTCGATTGATCTATATTAAATTACCCTGTATTAGAATACAACTTTATACAATACACTAAAATAACAATACTAGATAGTATGGTAGAAAGATTCAGATCTTTCTTTCTACCATACTATTGTATCTCATAGAATACGGCTGATTCTAGTCTGCCCATTTCGTTTAAGGCGCGAAATTTTAATCCTTTTCTTCTCTATCAATTATTGCTAAGAACTAAAAAGTCAAGTTTAATTTAAATTAATCGCCTTGGCTGACTGTTTTTACGTATATTATAAGTAAAAAAGCGGTAGGAACTAGAATAAACAGTGCAGTAGCAATAAATGCGAGAATATTTACTTCCATAATCTCATTGTTTAATTTTTCTTTAATTCGCAATAACTCGGGAGTTAATCCCATAGAGATAATAAATCGTTCGCCTGTAAATTCAATGGGATGAATTACATCCCGATGATATCGAATCGGATCAATATCATGAATAACAATATCTGAGCTATCAAATCGATCCATGGTCAAGAATTAAATAGTATAACATAGGAAGATCTTTTATCCATACCGAACTCAAAATTTGATTCCTGATCCACTCAATAATTCCTTTATTTTTTTTTTATTTATTTATAATTCTTTTACATTATTTCTTTTCTATAATCTACCACCCTCTTTGTACAATCATCTGATGAAGTATCATCGAACCACCTTTCCACTTACCATTGGTTCTAAACAAACCCCACCCAACCCTCGAAGCTAAATGAAAAAAAGGAAGGAGTTAAGTTCTAAACTCCTTTTTTTAATGATCTAATCTTCTTGGAAAACAAAAGAAGTATCATAAAGACGAGTACAAGTTCTGGTATAAAAAATCTAATATTCCATTAAATTAACTATTTATATATAAAGTTAAAAGGTTTGTTCTTTCAAGGAAAAAACCCTTATAAAAAAAAAATTTCATTACCTCGTTAATAAAAAAGTGATCCTTGTTTGATCTTTATTTTTTAAATCCTCTTTACTTGAATTAGTAACGGGACGCATATATCAAAAGCTCAATGTGAAATTTGAATGAGATAGACTATTTCAAATTAGTGAAATTAGAAATTGAGGTTACACAAAATAGGGCCAGAAAAGGATATACTTTTAAGATTAAATCTATCGCAGTAACTATGTTAAATTTATTTTATATCGTACAAATTCCATTTATGTACTCCCGGGAAACATACAGTACTCTAACTCTATTCCACAGATCGGGAGTAATCAAAAAAAATAAAAAGCCAGACCCAGTACGGTATCCCGCGGAATCCTCAATCTGATGCTAATAAAATAATTGTACTAATAAAATAATAATTGTACTAATCCATATAGGTCTCTCTCCCATCAAATCCGTACTAATAGAAGAAATGGAAATTACCCCATTTGTTTGATGATAAATGTGAAACAAAAAAAAAAAAAAAAGAGGGATCGCCGTTGGGAATGAAATTCTGCTATTTGTACTTCTTTTCACAAAAAATAGAGAGATGAATTTATATATTTTTTTATTGAATTTGGATTCGTCGGGACTGACGGGGCTCGAACCCGCAGCTTCCGCCTTGACAGGGCGGTGCTCTGACCAATTGAACTACAATCCCAAGTAAATACCATAATAAAATAAAGTATACATATTTTATTATTTCATTGTAACCCTTTCAATTTAGATTAGAATTAGCGTGTTGTAACAGAGCCGCGAGTGTGATATATTGATACCCATATGTATATTAACTTTAGTGAGAGCAGCCTGGATTATTACTAATCCTTTCGGTATTGCCAAATCAATTGGATAATAACTTTTTCAATGAAAAAAGTTATTTTATTTACTCTTTTCCTTAAACTTGACTTTATACTTAGAGATCCTGATATGAATCTAGATCATTAGCAAGGAATTTGTTGTAAAAATAGCGTCAATAAGTAGTGGTATAGATATATCAGAAAATTTTTCTCTTCCGTATTGGGGGATCGGACATTTCTGAAATAGCAACAAATGGGTTATATCATTTCAGGGTGGATCGGCGAATTATTGGGCCGAGCTGGATTTGAACCAGCGTAGACATATTGCCAACGAATTTACAGTCCGTCCCCATTAACCGCTCGGGCATCGACCCAGGAAGAATCAATTCCAGGCTTATTGATAATCCACGATCAACTTCCTTTCGTAGCACCCTACCCCCAGGGGAAGTCGAATCCCCGCTGCCTCCTTGAAAGAGAGATGTCCTGAACCGCTAGACGATGGGGGCATACTTGCACGACCGCCATCATACTATGCTCATAGTATGAATAGTTTTTTTAAATTGTCAATATAATGGAATGGTATGACTCGATACGAAGGATCTTTCCGTCTTTCACGATTCTATAGAATTCTTTTCACTAAAAAATTTGTTTCAAAGGCCACTCCGAATCTCTTTATCAATGATTCAATGAAATATCTTGGATCTATGTTAAATTAGTGGATACATGTATCACTCTAATGAATTTAGTTATGATGTCAATTATGGTAGGTCTTGAAACAATTCATTGTATTGATATTTATCAAATAACTATTTTACCTAGTATTCACTAGTATACCCTAACCCTATATTTAATTTACTGGATAAGTAAAATTGTTCATTCCTGAATGAACCCCTATCCTTAATTATATCC